TAATGACAGCTCTTAGTGTATTTATTGTGGTTACTCCTATTTTTATGTTATTGTGTGGGTTGATATCTTTTGTGGGGGGTCGTAAACATCTGTTAAGTACTCTGCTAAGATTGGAGTATATTATACTTAGGGTGTTTTGGTTGATGGTTATGATGACTAGTTGCCTCGGGGGGGACAGTTACTTTGTTTTATTTTTTTTAACTCTTGCCGCTTGTGAAGGTGCTTTAGGGTTAGCTTTGTTAGTGTCTGTAGTTCGTACTCATGGTAATGATAATTTTAGAAGTTTTATGGTTTTACAATGTTAAAATTTGTTTTTTTTACTTTATTGATACTGTCAGTATCCCGAAGATGGGTTGTAGTTCAAAGTTGCATGTTAATTGTGTCATTTCTTTTTGGATTAGTTTACGTGGGTGATTTTTTTGTCAGTAATCTTGGGTTGGGATTCGGGGTAGATTCTATCGGCTATATTCTAATTTTGCTTAGGTTTTGAGTCACCGCTTTAGTTATTAAGGGAAGGCAGAAAGTTGACGAGGTGGCCAACTAYCCGTCTATTTTTTTAATTGTTAATATTGCTTTACTTTCAAGACTAGTGTTGACTTTTTCTTGTTCTGACTTTTTGCTTTTTTATATTTGTTTTGAAACTTCTTTAATTCCTACTTTAATTTTAATTTTAGGGTGAGGGTATCAACCTGAGCGGCTTCAGGCTGGGGTTTATATGTTATTCTATACTTTATTTGGTTCTCTTCCATTGTTGGTYTCCTTGATTAGGCTCTACAATTTAGGGGGAACCCTTGTGTTTGGGTTAGTYCCTTCAATCAGTAGGGGCGGATTGATCCCCTTTATTTGGTATGTGTGTACAGTCTTCGCTTTTGTGGTTAAATTGCCTATGTTTATAGTTCATTTGTGGCTACCAAAGGCTCATGTAGAGGCCCCAGTTGCTGGCTCTATGATTTTAGCGGGGGTGTTGCTTAAGCTCGGTGGTTACGGGTTATTACGAGTGTGTCCTATCTTCATTGGGGTGGGGGTAAGAGTTTCTTGGGTTTGAGTTAGTTTGGGGGCAGTAGGAGGCGCGATTGTTAGTGTGATATGTTTACGTCAGACGGATATTAAAGCTTTAATTGCCTATTCATCAGTGGCCCACATGGGGTTAGTGCTCTGTGGATTGATACTTTTCAGATGATGGGGGTTAGGAGGTGCTGTAGCTGTTATAATTGGGCATGGACTATGTTCCTCGGGTCTTTTTTGCTTGGCTAAYATGGTTTACGAACGTTTAGGTAGGCGGAGTTTAATGATCAGGAAGGGTTTGATAAATTTTATGCCCAGAATGGCTTTATGGTGATTCTTATTAAGAGCTGGAAATATAGCAGCACCTCCTACTATTAATTTATTAGGAGAGATTAGCTTAATTGTAAGTGTTGTATCTTGATGTAAGCTGTCTATGTTGGCCGTGGGTATTTTGTCTTTTTTTAGAGCTGCTTATACTTTGTATATATTTTCTATAAGTCAACATGGTAAGTATTTTAGTTCTTTATTTTCTTGTTGCTCCGGCCAGGTTCGAGAATATTTAGTGTTAATATTACATTGATTGCCGTTGAACGCTATAGTTCTCAAGGGAGGTACTTTAGTTGTCCTATGCTGCTTAAATAGTTTAACAAAAATGTTGGTTTGTGGGGCCAAAGATATGGAAATCCATTTTGAGCAATGTTATGGTCTGTGCGTTTAAATTTAACTAGAATAGTTTTTCTTATGATTATTTCTCTTTCGTCTTTGGTCGGGTCGTTAGGTATACTTGTTATCGATGTGTGTTACTATATTGAGTGGGAAATCGTTACTATCAATTCTTGTGCCTTAGAGATGACTCTAATTTTGGATTGAATGTCTCTGCTGTTTCTATCGTTTGTTACTTTTATTTCTTCAATAGTTTTATTCTATAGGGGAGGCTATATGGCTGGGGATGAAAATATGACTCGATTTATCTATTTAGTTCTAGGATTTGTGGCTTCTATGGCGTTTTTGATTATCAGCCCAAATATGGTTAGAATTTTATTGGGATGAGATGGGCTAGGCCTAGTTTCTTACGCTTTAGTTATTTATTATCAAAATGAAAAGTCTATGAATGCGGGAATGCTAACAGCATTGTCTAACCGTGTGGGTGATGTGGCTATTCTTTTAAGTGTGGCTTTAATGTTTGAGTTAGGGGGGTGAGGGTTTATTTTTTATGTCGACGGAGGAGGTGTGTCTTTTATTAGGGGGCTGGTAGGGCTAGTTATTTTAGCTGGGATGACTAAGAGGGCGCAGATCCCCTTTTCAGCGTGACTACCCGCTGCTATGGCAGCCCCTACTCCGGTGTCTGCTTTAGTGCATTCTTCCACACTAGTGACGGCTGGGGTTTATTTACTTATTCGCTTTAGGCCTGCTCTAGGTGGTGTAGAGCAAAGTGTTTTGTTGCTTCTGGCTGGTTTAACTATATTCATGGCTGGTTTGGGGGCTAATTTTGAAACTGACTTAAAAAAAATTATTGCGCTATCAACACTGAGACAGCTAGGAGTTATAATAAGTATTTTAGCTATAGGGTATAGCAAGTTGGCTTTTTTCCACCTATTAGCTCATGCTCTATTCAAAGCCTTGTTGTTCATGTGTGCTGGTTCAATTATTCATAGGGTTGGCGGTACTCAGGATATCCGCAGGATGGGCAGGTTGGTCTATTCTATGCCCCTGAGGGTAACCATAATTAATTTAGCTAATCTGGCCCTGTGTGGAACTCCTTTTTTAGCTGGGTTTTATTCTAAGGATTTAATTTTAGAAGTGGCGTTTTCCAGAAATTTAAATGGATTCTGTTTTTTATTGCTTGTGTTAGCGACAGGTTTGACTGTGTGTTATACCTTTCGTCTTGTGTTTTTTAGGATTAGAGGTGACTTTAATTTAATGACATTGAGTGGTGTTAGAGACGAAGATAAAGTTATAACTTTGCCAATAATTTGTCTGGGGATCGGGGCAATTATAGGGGGTGCTGGTCTATCATGATTGATTTTTCCTTCTCCTTGAATAATTTGTCTGCCCCTAGGCGTAAAAACTTTGGCCTTGGTTGTTAGGTTTGCGGGGGGATTTATAGGGTATATTTTGAATCTTACGACTGTGAATTATTCTTTAACTTCACTTTCCAAATACGGAATTGTTAGATTTGCTGGATCTATATGATTTATGCCATTTTTGTCTACCCGGGGAGTAAGAACTTCCTTTTTAAAATTAGGTCACATATACCAGCAAGCTGGTGATGGAGGTTGATTAGAGTGTTACGGGGCTCAGGGTGCTTATTTTAGGTTCATGAAATCGTCATCTTACTTACAAGCGAGGCAAGATAACAGAATTAAAGTGTACATGGTAATATTTTTTCTTTGGTTAGTTATTTTAGGGGTAGTGTTACTGTAAAACTCAAGTAGCTTAGATTAGAGCATTACAGTGAAGTTGTAAGGGGGACATGAATTGTCCTTGAGTGTTTTTAAAAGGGGTTTTACCTTTAGCTTTACAATGAAAATGTAATGTGTTATTACACCATAAGAACAGGGGTAGAAACGGAATTTAACCGCTTAAATAAGAAGTTAGAAGCTTCCATTTGCTCGGCCTGCCCCCTTAGTTAGAAATATAATTTCAGTTCTATCATTAACAGTGATACGCCTCTTTTTGGCTTTAACTAAATTAAATAAGGTCAAGGGTGGATGTATACACCAAATTTTAGGCCGAAACTAAACGCGATTTTCGCTTCTTGACCAAAGTTGGCTTTTAAAAAAGCACCTTTTGAATGCAACCCAAATATCATAGTTGACTACAACTCTAAGAAGCTCATTCTAATGCTCCTTGATTTCACTCATGATAGAGTCCTAAAAGAAGAATGATTAAGAAGAAAATCCCTGTGAATATTCATGATTTTATATTAGTAAAATTTATAATTGAAGCTAACGGCAAGAGGAGGGTAATTTCCACATCGAAAATAAGAAAGATTACTGCAATTAGGAAGAACCGCAACGAAAAAGGAAGTCGAGCTGATCCTTTGGGGTCAAAACCACACTCGAATGGTGAGTTTTTCTCCCGATCTAAGATAGTTTTTTTGGCTAAAATTGAGGAAAGCAGTATGACCACTGTGGCAATAATAAGAACTAAGGAAATTAGAATTATCATAAAAACGATTATTTTTCCTGGAAGACCAGACTTATTGATTGGAAGTCAATTATACTTTTTATATTAGAAAAATATATTATCCACCTCATCAGTAGATTGAAATATAGAGGAAAAGCCATACTACATCTACAAAGTGTCAGTATCATGCTGCGGCTTCAAACCCAAAGTGATGTTTAGATGAAAAATGACACATGTATCTTCGATATATGCAGACCGATAGGAAAGTTGATCCAATGACAACGTGAAGCCCGTGGAACCCCGTAGCTACAAAAAATGTTGATCCATATACTGAGTCTGCGATTGTAAATGGGGCTTCATAGTATTCAAGGTACTGAAGCCCTGTGAAATATACCCCTAAGAGTACTGTTAGAGTTAATCCTTGAAGAGCTTGAGTTAAGTTGGATTCTATTATAGCATGGTGCGCCCATGTGACAGTTGCTCCTCTTGCTAATAGAACAGCTGTATTTAGAAGTGGAATTTGGAATGGGTTGAAGGCTTGAATTCCAGCGGGGGGTCAGCATCTACCTACTTCTACTGTGGGAGAGAGTCTTCTATGAAAAAAGGCCCAGAAGAACGAGAAGAAAAACAGAACTTCTGAAGTAATAAATAGAATTATTCCCCATCGGAGGCCTGCAACAACTCGTGAGGTATGAAGGCCTTGGTAGGTTCCTTCCCGACTAATGTCCCGTCACCACTGAATCATTGTAAGAGATGTGGCTAACAGTCCTAGTAAAAGTAAATCTGGGTTAAATTGATGAAACCACTTAACCAGGCCTGTGGTAATTATTATTGCTCTGATAGATCCGGTCAAAGGTCAGGGTCTTATATCTACTAAATGGTAGGTGTGTTTGGGAGATGTCATTAGTTTACTTCTCTGGCGTAAAGTCTTCTTAATACAGCAAATACATAGGATTGAATAATGGCAACTGCCGATTCAAGAAGTAGAAGAAGAATTTGAGAAAAAACTAGAACATATAGGAGTGATAAAGATAGGGACGGCCCCGTGTTTCCTAGAAGAGTTAGTAGGAGGTGCCCAGCAATTATATTAGCTGCTAACCGAACTGCTAAAGTACCGGGGCGGATAATATTTCTTACTGTTTCAATTAACACTATGAAAGGCATAAGGACCCCTGGAGTGCCTAGAGGCACCAAGTGGGCGAATATGTGTTGAGTGTGGTTAAGTCATCCAAATACTATGAACGAGATCCATAGAGGAAGAGCCAAGGCCAGTGTTATAGCTAGATGCCTAGTTCTAGTAAACACATAGGGAAGAAGCCCTAAGAAATTATTAAATACAATTAGTGTGAATAAACTTACGAATATAATAGTCCCTCCTGCATTTGTTGTGCCCAGGAGAACTTTGAACTCTTTGTGTAAAGTTCTAGTGATAGAAGATCAAAGTACGGATCACCGGGAGGGTATAGCCCAAAAAATATATGGAACGAATAAAAGACCCAGGATAGTTGAAGTTCAATTTAGTGAAAGATTAAATACTCTGGATAAAGGGTCAAATCTGGAAAATAGGTTAGTTATCATTTTCAGTTTAGTTTGTTTGGGGAGATAGTTTTAGTAATTGATTGATTTTTTTGAGGAATTTTTAAAAAATAATTTGAAATGAGAAACAAAATGTATACTACTGAGAAAAAAATAAATAAATTTAATCAAAACAAGGGGGCTATTTGTGGTATCTAAAAATATCACAGGTGATAATTCAAGCTTGACAAGCTTGCGTTATTATGTTTAACTAATTTTTAGTAGGGTTTTGGTCATTAGAAGTAGGCGGGAATACTATAATAGGTTTAAAAGACCTACACTTACTTTCAGTCATCTAATGAGTCGTTTGCTGAATCAGAAATTCACAAGAGGAATGAGTCAGTAGATGTCCTTTCAACTACAATGGGTATGAATCTATGATTGGCCCCGCAGATTTCAGAACATTGGCCATAAAATAAGCCCGGCCGATTGACCGTAAATCTCATTTGATTTAGTCGGCCAGGGAAAGCATCTGCTTTTACTCCAAGCGAGGGAATTGTTCATGAATGAATTACATCGGTAGACGAAACTAGAATCCGAATTTGAGTATTTATGGGAAGAATAGTTCGGTTATCCACATCGAGGAGGCGGAATCTCGTATCTGAGAGCTCTTTTGAGGAAATTATATAAGAGTCGAAGTTGACTTGGAGGAAGTCAGAGTATTCGTATCTTCAATACCATTGATGGCCAATGGCTTTAATTGTAATTCTGGGGTTGTTAATTTCATCTAGGAGGTAGAGTAGGCGAAGAGAGGGTAGCGCAATGAAAATTAAAATTAGTGCCGGGAGAATTGTTCAAATAATCTCGATTGTCTGACCTTCCATTAAAAAGCGATCCGTGAGATGGTTAAAAAACAATGATAGTAGTATGTAGCCCACTAATGTTGTAATTAAAATAACAACAAGTATAGCGTGGTCGTGGAAAAAAATTAGTTGTTCTATAAGAGGTGAAGCTCTATCTTGGAAGGTTAGATTTGATCATCTTGCCATTAATTCTAAAAGAAATAATTATTTCCTATTAGGGGCTTAAACCCTATGCAATGATCTGCCATTTTAGAACTTAGTTAGCGATTTTAGGGATTTCTGCAAACCTGTGATGGGCTGGTGGGTATTCATGTTGTCATTCAATTGAAGTTGGAAGGGAGAGTGAGAAGACTACGGGTCGGTACGTTGAAAGTGCTTCTCATGTAATGATCACGAACCCTAAAACAGCGATTAGGGAAATTGTCGAACCTACTGATGATACAACATTTCAGGTTGTGTAAGCGTCTGGGTAGTCGGAATATCGACGTGGTATTCCGTTTAGACCCAAGAAATGTTGGGGGAAGAAAGTAATATTTACTCCAATGAATATAACTAAAAAGTGAATTTTTAGTCATTTAGGGAGCATGGACAGGCCAGTGAATAAGGGGAACCAGTGGGCGATTCCCGCGAAGATGGCAAATACTGCTCCTATGGAAAGAACATAGTGGAAATGAGCTACTACGTAGTATGTGTCGTGGAGAATAATATCAATTGATGAGTTCGCTAAAACTACACCAGTTAGTCCTCCGACTGTAAATAAGAAGACGAAACCTAGTGCCCAAAGGAGGGATGGTCTGTAGGTTAGTTTATTCCCTTGGAGAGTTCCCAATCACCTGAAAATTTTAATCCCTGTGGGAACGGCAATAATCATAGTTGCTGATGTAAAATAAGCTCGAGTGTCTACGTCTATTCCTACAGTGAATATGTGGTGGGCTCATACCACAAATCCTAGAACTCCAATTGCTATTATGGCATAAATTATTCCTAAAGTACCGAAGGCTTCTTTTTTTCTAGATTCTTGGGTAATAATATGGGAAATTATACCGAATCCAGGAAGAATTAAAATATAGACCTCAGGGTGCCCGAAGAATCAGAATAGATGTTGATATAGGATGGGGTCACCCCCTCCTGCTGGGTCGAAAAAGGAAGTATTTAAATTTCGGTCAGTTAAAAGTATAGTAATAGCTCCGGCTAGAACTGGAAGGGATAGCAGGAGTAGAACTGCTGTTAGAAACACAGATCAGACGAAAAGAGGCATACGGTCTCTAAGCATTCCTGTAGTCCGTATATTGATTACTGTAGATATAAAATTAGCTGCTCCTAGGATTGACGAGATACCCGCTAAGTGGAGAGAGAAAATTCCCAGATCCACTGATGCTCCTGCGTGAGCGATGCCCCTGGCTAAAGGAGGGTATACGGTCCACCCTGTACCAACTCCTCTTTCTACTATACCTCTGGACAGGAGAAGCGTAAGGGCAGGTGGTAGAAGCCAAAATCTTATGTTGTTTATGCGAGGGAAAGCCATATCAGGGGCTCCTAGTATTAGGGGAACTAATCAGTTACCAAATCCCCCGATTATAATAGGTATCACCATGAAGAAAATTATCACAAAAGCGTGTGCTGTAACAATTACATTATAAATTTGGTCATTTCCAATTAATCTTCCTGGTTGTCCAAGCTCAGCTCGAATTAGTAATCTGAGGGCTGTACCTACTATTCCTGCTCAAGCACCTAATATGAAATATAATGTACCAATGTCCTTGTGGTTTGTTGACAATAGCCAACGTTGCGGTCAGTTGGGTGGCTGAGAGTATTTAGGCGATAGATTGTAAATCTATATAGGGGAAGTTATCCCCCTAACTAAGGGCTTTGTGGTGGAAAGAAAGACATTAGACTGCAATTCTAAAGATGTAATTGAATTACCTTAGCTTAAGGTTTAAGAGATTAATAACTCTTATGTGAAACTTTGAAGGCTACTAGTTTTTTTAACTTAAAACCTTAATATAAGAATAGCGCTATAAATGGATACAGAAGGGGGGAAAAGTTAATTAAGGTTACTCCGACAAGAACGGTTTGGGATGATGTAAAAAGTCTAACCTTTATCTTAGGTGAGGAAAATACTATAGAAGAAATGGAAATCCGGAGGTAGTAAAATAATGTTAAGAGGGCTCTTCCAAGCAGAAATGATAATCAGATGAAGGAACTGGAGAACACAAATTCTTGAATAATTAGTCATTTAGGAAAAAAACCCGTTAGAGGGGGCATACCCCCTATGGATAGAAGAGAAAGAAACAGTGTTAACTTTAGTCCTTTTGAGTAGATATTAAGGGAGGATAGTTGGTTGAAGTGAAAGATTTGGTGAGAGTGTATAATGAGTATAACGGAAGAGGACACTAGGGCGTAGGCCAAGAAATAAATCGTTCACATTTGTTCATTAAATGTAATAGCAGCTAATATTCAACTTATATGGTTGATTGAGGAGTAAGCTAGAATTTTACGGGTGAGGGTTTGATTTAAGCCTCCAATAGCCCCGACAACAGCAGATGTGATGGACGCGTATGTTAGAATTGTAGAAGATATATTTGATTGAACTATAAGAAGTAAAAGTATAGGGGCAATTTTTTGAATTGTGGAAATTAAGATGCATTGCGGTCAAGTAATTCCCTGAACCACAGGGGGAAACCAAAAGTGTAAGGGTGCCGCTCCTATTTTTAGAAGTAAAGCTAATGTGATGGCTACAGAAGTAATATCTTGGACATACAACGTTATGGGAGCACTAGCCAGGATGAGAGAAGAGCCCAGGGCTTGAATTAAAAAATATTTTAGAGACGATTCAGAGGAGTATTGATTAGACTTAGAAAACGATAAGAGGGGAATAAAAGATAAGAGATTCAACTCGAGCCCAATCCAGGCTGTGAATCAGGATGAGGCTGAAAAAGTAATGGCGGTACCCCTCAAGAGGGTGGAAAAAAACAAAATCTGAGAAGGTTGAAGAGTTGAAATAAAAAAGAGAAGTAGTCTTCATAGACGGGTTATGAGCCCGTAAGCTTAAGTTTAGCTTATCTTTTTAGCTCATGTACAATTTAGTGTAAAGGCACGTAAAGTTTTGATCTTTAAAGAATTGGTGCGATTCCATTATTTGTAGAGAGTGGTTGATAGTGGTGAGAATTAGCTCACATGTTCCGCCCTATCAAGACGGCCTTTTTGTCAAGCACACTATCGTTCTATGGAGTTAATAAATTTTTATTTTCTTAAAGAGAAGGATATTTCTCTCGTATAAATTTTAGAACGATTTCTGGGGGGAAAAAGATGTCGGGCTATCAAGTTGAAATGTTCTTTAATTATAATTAAAAGGTTTATTATTGCTAAATTCTTGAATATTAATATTAATATTGTTTATGATCTAAAATATAATATTAATAATTGAGAATTAGACATTAAGAACACCTGTCTATTAGTTTTATTTTTCAAGTTTGAAAAAAAAAAAGAAAACTTAGACAGGTGTTCTTAATGTCTTTATTGATAGAAGATTTTAATACTTTACGATGTTTATAACTAATTTAAATTTAATTATATATCATTTCTTTAATTTACTTTAAAGTTAAAGCAGTGTATAAGCTTAATCTATGAGTAAATTTACTGAGATTGATTTAAAACAAATAATAGATATAATTCCCGACAGGTAGTTAATTATTACTAAGATATAATATTATACTAAATTTCAATAGTTGTATACTAACCAATAAATTTAATTATTTAACTTAAAAATCATAATTAAAGAAGCATTCAATTATATTTAAATCAAATAATATAATTATACAAATTTAATTTGATACATTAAATTAAGTAGTTAAGTTATCTAAATAAAGTAAATTAATAATATATAAATTTAGATGACTTAAATATATTTAAATTCACCTTTTATAATTGTTCTTATAGGTGTGGGTATACAACACCAGAAATAAATTACTATAAAATATAAGAGAATATTAATCTATGAGTTTAAATTTGGAAAATGCTTTAAAATTTTAGTTAGAGAGTGGAGAGTTCTTGGAAGAGAACGTGCCTAATTTAGTACTTTGGTAAAATTTTAATTGATTGAAATTTCACTATTTACTTAAATCTACTGAAATCTTTACGAAGTAATTGCTTTATTGAAAAACAAAATTTTGAGGAAGGATTTCGTTTTGTGAGAAGTTTTATTCTTGCTTGTTTCCTGCTTCCCGTAGGTATTCTATGAGAAACATTGTGTGAGTACCAGAATTGAAAGTTGATCTTGGTATTATAGGTCTCAGTGTAGAGAATTGGGTTATTAATTAGTGTTTAAATTAGCTATACGGGTATAGCCCGGGTTAAAATTGTGCCAGCAGCCGCGGTTAGACTGGTAGTGTGTGTGGGAAAATTTAAGTGAAGTAGTTAGGATGTGGTTATGGGGGGTTTTAATTTGAAAATTATAGGTGGAATTTTGTTTTTTAGCATTGAATCTTATTCTAACCAGTTCTGAAGCTACGAAGACTAAGGTATAAAACAGGATTAGATACCCTGCTATACTTAGTTGAAAATTTTTAATGCTTGATTAGTAAACAGTTATTTTCTCGAAATTTAAAGAATTTGGCGGCATTCCAGCCTAGTTAGAGGAACCTGTCCTGTGAACGATAAACCACGAATTATCTTACTTTCTTTTGCTTGTTTCAGTTGGTATACCGTCATTATTAGATAATCTTAAAATGGATTTGTCTAGATAGGGTAATTTCCTAGTATATTAGATCAGGGTGCCGCCAATGGGAGAGAAGAGATGGGTTACATTGAGATTTTAATTAAACGGATAGTAAAACGAATGTTTTAATTGAAGGCGGATTTAATAGTAATAAAATTATAATAAGTTTTTGTGATAATAGTTCTGGAATGTGTACAAATCGCCCGTCGCTCTCACTAGCAATGTGAGATAAGTCGTAACAAGGTAGGCGTGCCGGAAGGTGCGCCTAGAAATAATTTGAACTGTAGCTTAATAAGAAGCATCTCAGTTACGTTGGGAAGATCATCGTTTGCGATGTAGTTCAACTGAAGCTTGTTTTTAGGATGGTTTTATGATTGTTTCTTATCTTTGTTGGTAGATTTAAGGTATTTTAAATAAAGAATTATGTTTATATAGGAGTAAGTAATATGTTGAACACTTAAGTTTGAGATTGTAGTTTAGTTGGTACTGTAAGGGGTAGTTGCGTAGTTGAAATCAAGAAAAAGTTAATTTTTGTACCTTTTGTATCAGGGATAGCCAAAATATTCAGTTTATGTGTTGAGGTCTCGAAAAGGAAGGAGCTAACATGTTATTGTTTTTTATGTGGAAAAATGAAATTACTAATTGCATGTTGGTGGTGAAACGCCAGTCGACTTTCGTATATCTAGTTTATTCTGAGACAAATTTAATTTGACCCTTTAGATAAAAATTGTGGAGGTTATATTTCAAGAGGGATGAGCTTCTTGAAGTAACGGGCATGACGGCAGAGGTTTCTTTAGCTTTTACTTAGGCTTAAGATCAGCCATGTTTTTAAATCGTTCTAGATAATAAGGTTTACTGATTACTATTTATATGTCGTCTGCTATTTTGTAGGAATAATTTTACTTTAATTTTTCGTTGTTAATTTATAATGGTTGTATTAGTAGACTATTTTGTGAGTCATAAAATTACGTGAATTTTTTAAAGAGCTATATAATTTTAACGACGTAGCAGTTAAGGAACTCGGCAAATTTTACTTCTGCCTGTTTATCAAAAACATGTCTGTGTGGATGATGTACACAGTCTGGCCTGCCCCCTGAGAATTTAAAGGGCCGCGGTATCTGAACCGTGCTAAGGTAGCATAATCAATAGTCTTTTAATTGGAGTCTAGTATGAATGGTCGGACAGGAGGTAAGCTGTCTTAATTGAAAAGATTGAATTTTACTTTTAAGTGAAAAGGCTTAAATTATGTGATGGGACGATAAGACCCTATAAAGCTTTACATTCTAGTTGTTAGTTGAGGAAGTTAAGGTTTTCTGTTCTTGTCAGCTAGTGTGTTTCGTTGGGGCGACGAAGATATAAGAGGTAACTGTTTTTATTAAAAAATAGATATTTTTAGGAGTACTGATCCTTAATAAAGATTATAAGAATAAAGTTACTTTAGGGATAACAGCGTGATTTTTCTTGAGAGTTCATATCGACAGAAATAGTTGCGACCTCGATGTTGAATTAAGGTTACCCCAAGGTGTAGAAGTTTTGGAGGAGGGTCTGTTCGACCTTTAAATCCTTACATGATTTGAGTTCAGACCGGCGTGAGCCAGGTTAGTTTCTATCTCTCATTTTTGTAATGATTACTTTAGTACGAAAGGAGAGAGTAGTCGAAAAATTTTTTTTAATTTGATGAACAATAATCACCTTGGCAGACGAATGCACTAGATTTAGGATCTAATTATATAGATTAAGGACTATAGGTGATAGCGCCGTTTGTTGAAGCTACTTGATGCAATTATACTTTTAGTTAAAGTCGTTAGATATCTAATTCTTATTATTTTTGTACTGGTTGCTGTTGCGTTTGTAACTTTGTTGGAGCGTAAAGTTTTGGGGTATATTCAAATTCGCAAAGGTCCTAATGTAGTGGGGTATGGGGGCATCCTTCAACCTTTTGCCGACGCAGTAAAATTGTTTACAAAAGAGCAGACTTTTCCTACTCTGTCTAATTTTATTCCTTATTACATGTCTCCTGTTTTTAGTTTATTTGTGGCTCTATTGGTTTGAGCTGTGATGCCTTACGAGATGGGGCTAATTAGGTTTAAAATGAGGGTTCTTTTTTTTCTGTGTTGCACGAGATTGGGGGTGTACACTACAATGGGAGCAGGATGGGCGTCTAACTCTAAATATTCTTTATTGGGATGTCTGCGTGCTGTAGCACAAACCATTTCTTACGAAGTAAGGCTAGCTCTGATTCTGTTAAGATTTCTGCTTTTAGTGGGGGGAGTGGATTTGGCTTTATTCGTGGACTATCAGCGTTATATAGGTTTTATTGTATTAACTTTACCATTAGCTTTTGTTTGATTTGCTTCTTGCTTGGCGGAGACAAATCGGACTCCTTTTGATTTTGCCGAAGGCGAGTCGGAGCTAGTGTCCGGGTTTAATACGGAATATAGAGCGGGTGGGTTTGCACTGATTTTTATGGCAGAGTATGCTAGAATTTTATTTATGAGGGTACTTTTTTGTATTATTTTTTTAGGCAGTGCTTTAAGATCCCCTATTTTTTATTTTAAGGCTATATTTTTAGCTTTTTGTTTTATTTGAGTTCGTGGTACTCTTCCACGATTCCGATACGATAAATTAATGTACTTGGCTTGAAAAAGATTCTTGCCTGTCGCTTTAAACTATGTTATTTTTTACTTTGGTATGAAGATTCTATTCACTATACTTTTACTTTAATTGTATGAAAGTTAGGATAAGTTGTTAAGAGAGTCGAACTCTTTTAGAATGCTTTCAAAACATTTACTTTCCTCAAAGATAAACAACTAATCTAGTAATTTATCTCAAATAATAAGTCTGATTGGATTAATTATATAAAATGAAAAGTAGACCACTGTTAAAATCTGCCCTGTGATAATATAAGGATCTTCAACTGGTCGGGCCCCGATTCAGGTTAGTAGAACTACTGTTGCTACTATTCCTCAGAATATGACTTGATTTAGGGGGTAAAAAGTTAGTCTTCGGAATTTAGCTTTGTGGGTGAAGGGTAAGATGAAAAGAATTGCTACTGATATAGCTAGCGCAATAACTCCCCCTAGTTTGTTGGGAATAGATCGAAGGATGGCATATGCAAACAGGAAGTATCATTCTGGCTGAATGTGGGCTGGTGTGACCAAAGGATTCGCTGGGATAAAATTATCTGGGTCTCCTAGTAGGTATGGGTTTAATAGCGTGATCATAACTAGTGCTAAAAGTATCACTACAAACCCCACAATATCTTTGAATGAAAAATAAGGGTGAAACGGAATTTTATCTACTTGAGACGAGATTCCTAGTGGGTTGTTAGAGCCTGTTTGATGTAGGAATAAAATATGCACTATTGACGCTGCTAGGACAGCAAATGGAAACAAGAAGTGGAAAGTGAAAAATCGTGTGAGTGTGGCATTATCTACTGCAAACCCACCCCAAATTCATTGGACTAAGTCTGTTCCAATGTAAGGAATGGCTGAAAATAAATTAGTAATGACAGTTGCCCCCCAGAATGATATTTGTCCTCAGGGTAAGACGTAACCTAAGAATGCTGTTGCTATGGTTAGAAATAGGATTACTACTCCCACTATTCATGTATGTATAAATATAAAGGAGCCATAGTAAATTCCTCGGCCGATATGTATATAAAGACAAATAAAAAAGAAAGAGGCACCATTAGCATGTAACGTTCGAAGGAGCCATCCGTAATTTACATCACGACAGATATGAGCTACCCTTGAAAAGGCTAAGTCAATGTGGGCCGTGTAGTGCATAGCTAAAAATAGTCCGGTAGAGATTTGAACTACCAGGCATAACCCTAGCAGCGATCCGAAATTTCACAGTGTTGAAATGTTTGCTGGGGTGGGGAGATCGACTAGTGCTCCATTTGCGATTTTGAATAATGGGTGTGATTTGCGTAGGGGTATTAACATTAGTTTAAACGTAGGGGTCCAAAGTGGGTCGAAGTAATTTTTACCGCTACAATTAGTGTTAGAAGAAGATATATAATAATGAATAGTGTTAAATTTATTGAAGGTGGGTTATAAAGAGTTCTTAAAGGGGCGGGGAAGTTAGAAATTATTTGTGTCGGCAATGTAAACGATCCTTCGATGGAGGGGAGATGGGGAAGAATCAAGGGGTCAATAAATATTAATCTGAGTCTGATAGCTATTATCCTTAGTATAAGTGTGACTAGCAGTGTTGAGAGGGAAAAAGATTCGTTTGGAGCTAGGGACGACACGTAAATAAACAAGACTAGCATGGCACCTAGGAAAATCAAGAATAGGATGTAGGAAAACCATGTAGTCTTGGCTACTAATCTAGTGGTTGCACAAATGGTAATAGTTTGAATGAGAAGAGTTATGCCGAGGGCGAGGGGGTGGGTTGTTTGTGTGAACAAAATAGATAAGTAAACAATAATTATAGATCTTGTAAATAGAATTGAGATGGCAGAAAATAGTTTAATTAAAATTTTAGTTTTGGGAACTGAAGATGGGAGTTCACTTTCTTTTCTGATGATTTGAGAAGACCATCTTCATTTCTGATTTACAAGACCAGTGTTTTGGTTTAAACTATCAAAGC